TATTAGATATCAACAAAAACTCTATTCCGCGTGCAAATATGATGGTGTTTTTTTTTTTGAAACACCTCAAAAAAGCCCCTTATCGGATTTGAACCGATGACTTACGCCTTACCATGGCGTTACTCTACCACTGAGTTAAAAGGGCCCTTATATATATTTAAAATATATATATTAAATATTATATATAGTTAATTCTTGGCTGAGTCACCACTTATATCTATTCTATAATAGAAATATAATATACATAGAAAATATATTTAATTAAGTTATTATATTCTATATCTATATTATAGAATAGATATATACATAAGTAGGCAGCTAGCCGCTCGTTTCTAAATGCGATATATGGGGTTTGTTTACCTTAAACCTCCTTTTTTTGAGTAGCTAAAGCACGTCCTGAACGGATCCTTTGAATTATCTATTATTTAGATTTCCTCTGCTAATTTAAAAAATTTAATCTTTTATATTAAGAATAAATAAATTAGAACGGATTTTTTATAGTTTTCTAGTTTATAGATTTAATATCGAATGGTTTGAATGAATTATTAAAAAAATGAAATGAAAAAAAATTGGATGTAATCATGTAAGACGGAAAGACCCCTTGAATCTAAGAATCTAATTATTGTTATTTAAATTTTAATAATAATATATATTAGATTCGATTATATTGACAATTTCAAAAAACTGTTCATACTATGAACATAGTATGATGGCAGTTGGGTACGTATGCCCCCATCGTCTAGCGGTTCAGGACATCTCTCTTTCAAGGAGGCAGCGGGGATTCGACTTCCCCTGGGGGTAGGGTACTACGAAAGGGAGTTGCTCGTGGATTATCAATAAGCCTAATCAATAAACCTATAATTGAATAGATTCTTCCTGGGTCGATGCCCGAGCGGTTAATGGGGACGGACTGTAAATTCGTTGGCAATATGTCTACGCTGGTTCAAATCCAGCTCGGCCCAAAAGCTCTCTCATCCACTATTTAGATGAAGATATTTGTCCTCCCGAAACGGCCGACATGCGGAATAAAAGAGTCGATTTTTCTGTTTTTCATTTGTTACGGGAAATTTAAATAATGATCTAGATCATTATCTAGATTCATCCTATGGGATAATTTAAACTAAAGAAAATTGACTAGTAATTCGTGTTGTTCTCACTCAAGTACATATTCATACAGAGATCCGTATATCACTAATAACTCCCTTCTATATTATAAGACAAAAATTCGAACTCTAAATGATTTGAATCAAATCATAAAAAAGGATATTGTATACCTTAGTTCCTTGGGATTGTAGTTCAATTGGTTAGAGCACCGCCCTGTCAAGGCGGAAGCTGCGGGTTCGAGCCCCGTCAGTCCCGACGGATCCAATAACCAAAGATCAAACAAGTATCTCATGTTTCTTTTTAGACCCCGTGTAATGTAATAATAAAAAAATTTAATTTAGACTAGAATTTAAGTTCTATCAAAAAAAGAGCAAAAACTAAAAAAAAATGACAAAAAAAAGAAAGGTATTTTAGAACTTAACCCCTTGTAGTCTGTTTTTCATATATTATTTTTTTTTGTAACCAATGGAAGTCTAAAAGAAAAAGAAACGTGGTCAGACTTCGTTAGATGATTGATTGTACAACGAAAATATTTTAAAAGAATGATATCTTGATTCGATCACGAATTCTATAATATATTTTTTTCAGTATGGATAAAAGATTATCCTATGTTATACTATTCAATTTGCGACGGCGAATTGATATGATAGTTCATATATTGTTATTCATGATATTAATCCTATTCAATATCATCAAAATGGAATACATATATTCCATATAAATGGTAACATTTTGATCATCTCTAGGGGATTAAATCCCGAGTTATTGCGAACTAAAAAAACGATGAAATTATGGAAGTAAATATTCTTGCATTTATTGCTACTGCGCTCTTCATTCTCGTTCCTACTGCTTTTCTACTTATCATTTATGTAAAAACGGTCAGCCAAAATGATTAGTTTGACTGAAAATTGACTTCTTCGTTCTTTATCGCAGGCTAGAATCATCAGTATTTGATTCGATTTGGTAGTAGTATGGTAGAAATAAAATTTTATTTCTTTCTACCATACTATTTTTACGATTTTTTAGTTATTATTATATATTAATATTTTTAGTTTTTTTTGTCGTGTATAAAAAAGTTGTACTATACTACAGATTTAAAATTTTGAATATTGACTAATCTATATTGTATCCTATATATGTTATGTACATATTGATCCTAATTCTATTGTTTTGCTACATCTATTTGATCGATTTGTATTGATAGTGATTCTGATCAATCTAAAATAATCGAAAGGCAACTCTGACTTTTATTTTACAGCTCAAATTCTTATATTAAAAAAAAAAAAAAAAATACTAGGGAAAGAATCAAAGAAAGAAACATGTAAAAAATATCTGTTTGATTAACATTAGTATCTTTAAAAATACTTTATGGAGTGATCTAAAAAACAATTGATAAGGTTTGATTCCCCAACTAAAAACTCAATTAGTTAAAATTAGCTAAGTTAAGTAGTATTTCTAGAGTCCACTTCTTCCCCATACTACAAGTGAAAGAGAAAATGTAAAGACTACCATTAAAGCAGCCCAAGCGAGACTTACAATATCCATGTGAATTTTGTCCCTTATTTCTATGAATATGAAGAAATTATTCCATTATTGTTTACTAATAATAGTGAAATCAAGGGTACAGAGTCAAAAATTTTTTAGAACTATTTCTTAATTTAATGAACCAACCCAAAAAATTCACGTACATATAAAAAATTACTACATAATTTTTACCCGGTTACTGAAAAGGGGTTTTGTAATAATTGAATACCTAAGTACTAAGATATTTTTTTTAGTTTGTATACAAATTATATCTCGCTTTTCTGCCATTACTAATTACTAATTTAGTTAGTATATTACCTCGCACCGAAGTGGCTCCAATAGGAGTATTAAGGGAATCGAGACGTTTTGATAGCCCTTATACTCCTAATATACTCCTAATGCTTATTATTTAATAAAAAATTCCTTGAATTCGAGATACAAAGCTTTAGAGCCCACTAGATGCTTAGAATCAAGTACGTATCAAAAGACCCTAAGGGATTAGGATATTTCTGTTTTTTTTTAGAATCAGGCGACACCCGGATTTGAACTGGGGAATAAAGGATTTGCAGTCCTCCGCCTTACCACTCGGCCATGCCGCCAAAACAAAATATATATGAAAAGATTTCCTTTTGTATTGTACTTGCGTTTTGAATCCCATTTCCTTAATTCCCTTCCTACTAACAAAAAGCTTTTTTTCCATACCCCCCAAAAAGTAAAAAGTCATAAGAAATTGGAACCATTAACTATTTTGGAATTCATGAACGAGTCTTGGATTCTGACTTCAAATCGTGTTTCCCTAATGACATAAGAAAATCTAAGCAGTAACTAATAATTATTATTGTGTCTTTTCAATAAAAAAATTTTTCTTTTTCTCAATTTCGATTATAACAACAATTATGCCTATATGTAAACCCCGGAACCATAACAGAAATTACACAGAGCGTATCTTATATATGATATATAGAAGATATTAGGGCACGGATCTAAATTTAACGCTTTGCTTTACAATATAAATAAGCCTATATTAAGAATTAAGATTAAAAATTTTACGAAATAGTACTAAAATAGATCTTGTCTCCGCAAATAGGTTTTTTTAACAAAAACCTATTAAGTAAAAAAAAACTCTATATTGTTTCTGATTATTCTTATCTCGGTAAAGGGATCAAATCCTGTCATCTCTTTATCCAATCAGAGTAATATTATAATAATGGTAAAAATGGAATCGAATTAAAGAAATCGAATTAAGCAGCATAATTCTTTTAAACAGAATGTTTTATCAACCTCTTTACTCTTGTATCCGTTGAAAATTTCAATTTGGGTATGAATAGCAAATTTTATCTATTCCTCCTTTGATACGTATTTAATACATTCCATATATATGGAATGTATGTGTAAAATTTTATGTGATTTAGTAAACAGAATATAAATTCCATCCGAGCTAGATCGATCTTTAGTATTCAATAAAGAATGATCAAAAAGTGGGATTTTTAAACAAATGAGGAATTGGGTTAAAATGTTACGAGAGGGAAATGAACTGATGTCTACAATACCCGGGTTTAATCAGATACAATTTGAAGGATTTTGTCAGTTCATTGATCAGGGCTTACCTGAAGAGCTTTATAAGTTTCCAAAAATTGAAGATACAGATCAAGAAATTGAATTTCAATTATTTGTGGAAACATATCAATTGGCAGAACCCGTGATAAAAGAAAAGGATGCTGTGTATAAATCACTTACATATTCTTCTGAATTATATGTATCCGCAGGATTAATTTGGAAAACCGGCCGGGAGATGCAAGAACAAACAATTTTGATTGGAAACATCCCTCTAATGAATTCCCTGGGAACTTTTCTAGTAAATGGAATATACAGAATTGTGATCAATCAAATATTGCAAAGCCCCGGTATTTATTACCGGTCGGAATTGGACCATAATGGAATTTCGGTCTATACCGGCACCATAATATCAGATTGGGGAGGAAGATCAGAATTAGAGATTGATAGAAAAGCAAGGATATGGGCTCGTGTAAGTAGGAAACAGAAAATATCTATTCTAGTTCTATCATCAGCTATGGGTTCGAATCTAAAAGAAATTCTGGATAATGTTTGTTACCCGGAAATTTTCTTGTCTTTCTTGAATGATAAAGATAAAAAAAATTTTGGGTCAAAGGAAAATGCCATTTTGGAGTTTTATCAACAATTTGCTTGTGTAGGGGGGGACCCGGTATTTTCGGAATCTTTATGTAAAGAATTACAAAAAAAATTCTTTCAGCAAAAATGCGAATTAGGAAGGGTTGGTCGACGAAATATGAACCATCGACTGAATCTTGATATACCCCAAAACAATACGTTTTTGTTACCGCGTGATATATTGGCAGCTACGGATCACTTGATTGGAATTAAATTTGGAATGGGTACACTTGATGATATGAATCATTTGAAAAATAAACGTATTCGCTCTGTAGCAGATCTCTTACAAGATCAATTCGGATTGGCTCTGGTTCGTTTAGAAAATGTGGTTCGAGGAACTATATGTGGAGCAATTCGGCATAAATTAATACCGACTCCTCAGAATTTGGTAACTTCAACTCCATTAACAACGACTTATGAATCTTTTTTTGGATTACACCCATTATCTCAAGTTTTGGATCGAACTAATCCATTGACACAAACAGTTCATGGACGAAAATTGAGTTATTTGGGCCCCGGGGGATTGACAGGGCGAACGGCTAGTTTTCGGATACGTGATATTCACCCTAGTCACTACGGGCGTATTTGCCCAATTGACACATCTGAAGGAATTAATGTTGGACTTATTGGATCCTTAGCAATTCATGCAAGAATTGGTCTTTTGGGGTCTCTAGAAAGCCCTTTTTATAAAATTTCTGAGAGATCGGCAATGGTACAGATGCTTTTTTTATCACCAAGTATAGATGAATACTATATGGTATCTACGGGGAATTCCTTGGCACTGAATCAAGGTATTCAGGAAGAACAGGTTGTTCCGGCTCGATACCGTCAGGAATTCCTGACTATTGCGTGGGAACAGGTTCATCTTCGAAGTATTTTTCCCTTCCAATATTTTTCTATTGGAGCTTCCCTCATTCCTTTTATCGAGCACAACGATGCAAATCGAGCTTTAATGAGTTCTAATATGCAACGTCAAGCAGTTCCGCTTTATCAGTCCGAGAAATGCATTGTTGGAACCGGGTTGGAACGCCAAGCGGCCCTAGATTCTGGGGTTCTCGCTATAGCCGAACATGAGGGAAAGATCATTTATACCGATACTGATAAGATCATTTTTTCAGGTAATGGGGATATTCAAAGCATTCCATTAGTAATGTATCAACGTTCCAATAAAAATACTTGTATGCACCAAAACCCCCGGATTCCGCGGGGTAAATGCATTAAAAAGGGACAAATTTTAGCAGATGGTGCCGCTACAGTTGGGGGCGAACTAGCTTTGGGAAAAAACATATTAGTGGCTTATATGCCGTGGGAAGGCTACAATTTTGAAGATGCGGTACTCATTAGTGAGCGTCTTGTATATGAAGATATTTATACTTCTTTTCACATACGGAAATATGAAATTCAGACTTATGTGACAAGTCAAGGACCCGAAAGGGTCACGAGCGAAATACCGCACTTAGAAGCCCATTTACTCCGCAATTTAGACAAAAATGGAATTGTGAGGTTGGGATCATGGGTAGAAACGGGTGATATTTTAGTAGGTAAATTAACACCCCATATGGCAAAAGAATCTTCGCATGCCCCCGAAGATAGATTATTACGAGCCATACTTGGCATTCAGGTATCCACATCCAAAGAAACTTGTCTAAAACTCCCTATAGGTGGTAGGGGTCGAGTTATTGATGTGAGATGCATCCAGAAAAAGGGGGGCTCTAGTTATAACCCAGAAACAATTCATGTATATATTTTACAGAAACGTGAAATAAAAGTTGGTGATAAAGTAGCCGGAAGACATGGAAATAAGGGTATCATTTCAAAAATTTTGCCTAGACAAGATATGCCTTATTTGCAAGATGGAAGACCCGTTGATATGGTCTTTAACCCATTAGGAGTACCTTCACGAATGAATGTAGGACAGATATTTGAATGTTCGCTCGGGTTAGCGGGAGGTCTGCTAGATAGACATTATCGAATCGCACCTTTTGATGAGAGATATGAACAAGAGGCTTCGAGAAAACTAGTGTTTTCTGAATTATATCAAGCCAGTAAACAAACATCGGAGCCGTGGATCTTTGAACCCGAGTATCCGGGAAAGAGTCGAATATTTGATGGAAGAACAGGGGATCTTTTTGAGCAACCTGTTATAATAGGAAATCCTTATATATTGAAATTAATTCATCAAGTTGATGATAAAATCCATGGACGTTCGAGTGGACATTATGCACTTGTTACACAGCAACCCCTTCGAGGAAGAGCCAAGCAAGGAGGACAACGCGTAGGAGAAATGGAAGTTTGGGCTCTAGAAGGATTTGGTGTTGCACATATTTTACAAGAGATGCTTACTTATAAATCGGATCATATTAAAGCTCGCCAGGATGTACTTGGTACTACGATCATTGGGGGAACAATACCTAACCCCGAGGATGCTCCAGAATCTTTTCGACTGCTCGTTCGAGAACTACGATCTTTGGCTCTGGAACTGAACCATTTCCTTGTATCTGAGAAAACCTTCCAGATTAATAGGATGGAAGCTTAATCGGAATAAATTATAATTTTTCTTCTATGATCGATCAGTATAAACATCAACAACTCAGAATTGGGTTAGTTTCGCCTAAACAAATAAGTGCTTGGGCCACAAAAATCCTACCTAATAGAGAGATAGTTGGAGAGGTGACAAAACCT